TGAGTGCTATATATCGAAAAAATTTCTAACTATCAATTTTGAACCCATCTATGTATTAACATATTAATAGTGGTATAAAGAGTACCATTTTGCATCTGGACTTAAAACGGTTGAACTTTAACCATGTTAATGGTCCCACATTGTTGGTTGATAGAGAATCCAAGCAAAGGTTACCAACAAATTACGAAATGCTATGGTTCTTACATATGATTTCTTAATTTATCCAGAAGTAATTCGTGGGATCGTGTACCTTTCTTTCCTCGTTATAACTAAAAAAGTACATCTGGTTGGATCCAGCCTAATTCTTGAAATAAACAACTCGCACACACTCCCTTTCCAAAAAAGATCAATACACCGAGTACTACACTTAGATTTATTAGATTTGTTGCTAAAATATCGGTATTAAACCCGAAACTCCCGGCGGATGGCCAGTGACCCAAGGAAACGAAAGAATCGGTTACATTTTGCATAGGATCTCCCTTTATAGATAGACTAAAAAAATAGAACAAAGCTAAGTTATTTTTGTATCACTTTGTCCCTATTTTTTTTGTTTCAATTAAAATTCCCAATAAGAATGATAATTATTAGAATTAAGTACCAGGCCCCACCTCAATTGTGAAATACCTCGTTGCAACATTTCCTAAAATAAAAGGGTTCTGTTGGACTAAGAAGGGGAAGGAAGAAAGCGAGTCGGTATGCTAATTCCTCATCCTCAAATCAGTCCTTCCCGGGGTTATTGTCTCAACGAATAAATAATTGTAGGAGCGAAATCGTGATATAATTCGAAAAAGCAAGTGGCAAGTCTAAGGCCATAAAATAATAAAAATTATACGTATTTAAAATATTTCTAGCATTAAACTAAACAAAAGGATTCGCAAATAAAAGCGCTAATGCTACAACCAGCCCATAAATTGTTAAAGCTTCCATAAAAGCTAGACTAAGTAATAAAGTACCTCGTATTTTTCCTTCCGCCTCAGGCTGTCTCGCAATACCTTCTACAGCTTGGCCCGCAGCAGTACCTTGACCAACTCCAGGTCCAATAGAAGCAAGCCCTACAGCCAATCCAGCAGCAATAACGGAAGCGGCAGAAATCAATGGATTCATGATAAGTTCCTCGCACAAAAATAAAAAAATGGTTAATGATACAATCAAACAATGAATTATAACTTAATAATTATTATTCCATCGCTAATATTCATCCAATACAAACTAAGAACTCCGAATTCAATTAATAATATTATTGAATCATCCGAACTACTTCAATATCTCTTTTTTAGTTCCTATTTTCTACGAATTCCTTGCCTTTGTGAATTGATATGACTTTAGTTGTTCCATTTTTTGTTCGGAACCTTTCTTTGAATTCTCTTTCTTGATTTCAATTTTAAATTGAATATCTTTATTTCATTCAATTCACAGTTACAGAACAGACGAAATGGAAGGGCTTCCATATAAAATCCCGATTGAAATTCACAATAATAGGGCACATTTTATATAGCTTTAGTTCATATATAACTAGTCAATTATCACATATACATATCTTTTTTACATAATGTAAACCAATTATTCGTATCTTAGATTCAATAGGAATCTAGAATACTTTTTTGAAACATCCACAAAGGTTGGCTTATAGCCATTAGATGTAATATACTTAGTTTGACTCCCTCTCGTAACTCAACTTTTTTACTCTCATTTTTTTGTAAACTATTTTAGGTATCATTATCGCACATAGATACAGTATCTAAATAGACGGATTCATTATGCGGAATGTCAAATTAGTGTGTAGAAATATCAATATCAGTATTTGATTAATCTAAGTCCATACAATTCTAATTTGATTGTTTAGTTTAATAGTTTAATATAAGTTTCTTTTGGTCAATCGTTGTTGAGTTGAATGAAATCCACTGAAATGGTTAATTGTTCCATAGAAGATCTTTTTTTGAAATTGCACATCATAAGAATTCTTATTCAAATTATAACTACTACTATTTACTATTGGGATTGGCTGACGAATATAGAATATTCATTGGGGGGAGGTATGATATAAAGGGCCAAACCTAAAGTTTAGGAAAGAGATCTTTTATTTTAGATCTCTCCCCCCCCCTTTTTTTTTTACAACAATTCCCTTCTATCGTAATCTTTTTTGCTATTCCTTGTTGTTTTGGTACTCTAGATGCTAGATGGTAATCTAGCATATTTTATGTGACTTAAATAGATTATCTTGAGCCAGGCATACTGGCTACGCTAATAAAAAAACGACTAGTCAATGATGACCCTCCATGGATTCTCCTATATAAGCCGCAGCTAAAGTTGCAAAAATAAGAGCTTGAATACCACTTGTAAATAACCCAAGGAACATAACCGGTATAGGAACCACTAAAGGTACTAAAGAAACAAGAACAACAACTACCAATTCATCAGCTAATATATTCCCGAAAAGCCGAAAGCTAAGTGATAAAGGTTTTGTGAAATCTTCTAAGATGTTAATGGGTAAAAGAATTGG